GGAAATATGAAAAAAATAAAGGCCGATGGCCAAATAAGATCGAAATAATGAATCATAAATGGAATTCGGGTTCGAACTCCATAGATAATATTGATGGTATTTTCTATAATGAAAAAGAAATGAAACACACTTAACTTACTGACAATTCTTATCCATCTACTTGATATTTTGAAAAAGTATTGGTTGAAATTGAAAATTTACTCATTGAATGAATAAAGGATTGAATTGGATTTTCCTGGGTGGTACCGGCTAAATCGAGTGCTAACTCCCATTTTCTTTCTTATTATTTATTTCTTATTGAATTAACCGATCAACTTGCTATCGGACATTTATTTTAGATTCGGTACTAGTCCAAAAAAATTTTGACATATTTCACTTTATTATTATTATGAGAAGCAATCCTACTACTTCTGGTCCTGCGGTTTCCACACTTGAAGAAAAAAACCTAGGGCGTATCGCTCAAATTATTGGCCCAGTACTAGATGTCGTTTTTCCACCGGGAAAAATGCCTAATATTTATAACGCTTTGGTAGTTAAGGGTCGAGATACTGCCGGTCAGCAAATTAATGTGACTTGTGAGGTACAGCAATTATTAGGAAATAATCGAGTTAGAACTGTAGCTATGAGTGCTACAGATGGTCTGATGAGAGGAATGGAAGTGATTGACACTGGAGCTCCTCTAAGTGTTCCGGTCGGCGGAGCTACTCTTGGACGAATTTTCAACGTTCTTGGAGAACCCGTTGATAATTTAGGCCCTGTAGATACTCGCACAACATCCCCTATTCATAGATCTGCGCCTGCCTTTATACAGTTAGATACTAAATTATCTATCTTTGAAACAGGAATTAAAGTGGTGGATCTTTTAGCTCCTTATCGCCGTGGAGGAAAAATCGGACTTTTCGGGGGAGCTGGAGTTGGTAAAACAGTACTCATCATGGAATTAATTAACAACATTGCCAAAGCTCATGGAGGCGTATCCGTATTTGGCGGAGTAGGTGAACGTACTCGTGAAGGAAATGATCTCTACATGGAAATGAAAGAATCCGGAGTAATTAATGAAAAAAATATTGCAGAATCAAAAGTAGCTCTAGTCTATGGTCAAATGAATGAACCACCGGGAGCTCGTATGAGAGTTGGTTTGACTGCCCTAACCATGGCGGAATATTTCCGGGATGTTAATGAACAAGACGTGCTTCTATTCATCGACAATATCTTTCGTTTCGTACAAGCAGGATCAGAAGTATCTGCCTTATTAGGGAGAATGCCTTCCGCAGTAGGTTATCAACCTACGCTTAGTACAGAAATGGGTTCCTTGCAAGAAAGAATTACTTCTACCAAAGAAGGATCTATAACTTCGATCCAAGCAGTTTATGTACCTGCGGACGATTTGACTGACCCTGCTCCTGCCACGACATTTGCACATTTAGATGCTACTACCGTACTATCAAGAGGATTAGCTGCCAAAGGTATTTATCCAGCAGTGGATCCTTTAGATTCAACCTCAACTATGTTGCAACCTCGGATCGTTGGCGAGGAACATTATGAAACTGCGCAAAGAGTTAAGCAAACTTTACAACGTTACAAGGAACTTCAGGACATTATAGCTATCCTGGGGTTGGACGAATTATCCGAGGAGGATCGTTTAACTGTAGCAAGAGCGCGAAAAATTGAGCGTTTCTTATCACAACCCTTCTTTGTGGCGGAAGTATTTACTGGTTCTCCAGGTAAATATGTTGGTCTCGCGGAAACCATTAGAGGGTTTCAACTGATTCTTTCCGGAGAATTAGACAGTCTTCCCGAGCAGGCCTTTTATTTGGTGGGTAACATCGATGAAGCTACCGCGAAAGCTATGAACTTAGAAGGGGAGAGCAATTTGAAGAAATGACTTTAAATCTTTGTGTACTAACTCCTAATCGAATAATTTTCGATTCAGAAGTGAAAGAAATAATTTTATCTACTAATAGTGGTCAAATTGGCATATTACCAAACCACGCCCCTATTGCTACAGCTGTAGATATAGGTCTTTTGAGAATACGCCTCAACGACCAATGGTTAACGGTGGCTCTGATGGGCGGTTTTGCTAGAATAGGTAATAATGAGATCACTATTTTAGGAAATGATGCGGAGCTGGGTACTGACATTGATCCGCAAGAGGCTCAACAAGCTCTTGAAATAGCTGAAGCTAACTTGAGTAGAGCGGAGGGAAAGAGACAAGCAATTGAGGCGAATCTAGCTCTCAGACGAGCTAGGACACGAGTGGAGGCTATCAATCTTATTTCCGACTAGGCAATACATCAAAATAATCAAAAGAGGTTCGTTCTTTAGAAGTTCTTCAAATTTGGATTTCTTCAATTGAACACAATCAGGTCGAATCTGATACAAAAAAAAGAGGATGGGTAGAAAAACTTATTAGATGCCATTGATCCCGGTATCTAATAAGTTCTACCTACTATTGGATTTGAACCAATGACTCCCGCCGTATGAAAGCAATACTCTAACC